CATGTGACAAGCCAGGGCCCTGAAAGAATTACTAAGGAAATACCGCATCTAGAGACTCATTTACTCCGAAATTTAGACAGAAATGGAATCGTTATGCTGGGATCTTGGGTAGAAACAGGTGATATTTTAGTAGGTAAATTAACGCCTCAGACAGCGAACGAATCGTCGTATTCCCCGGAGGATAGATTATTACGAGTCATACTCGGCATTCAGGTATCCACTGCAAAAGAAACTTCTCTAAAACTACCTATAGGTGGAAGGGGTCGCGTTATTGATGTGAGATGGATCCAGAAAAAGGGGGGTTCCAGTTATAATCCAGAAATGATTCGTGTATATATTTCACAGAAACGTGAAATCAAAGTAGGTGATAAAGTAGCTGGAAGACATGGGAATAAAGGTATCATTTCAAAAATTTTGCCTAGACAAGATATGCCCTATTTGCAAGATGGGACACCTGTTGATATGGTCTTCAACCCATTAGGAGTACCCTCACGAATGAATGTGGGACAGATATTTGAATGTTCGCTCGGATTAGCGGGGGATCTGCTAAAGAAACATTATAGAATAGCACCTTTTGATGAGAGATATGAACAAGAGGCTTCGAGAAAACTAGTGTTTTCTGAATTATATGAAGCCTGTAAGCAGACAAAAAATCCATGGGTATTTGAACCCGAGTATCCAGGAAAAAGCAGAATATTTGATGGAAGAACAGGGGATCCTTTTGAACAACCTGTCCTAATAGGAAAGTCCTATATCCTAAAATTAATTCATCAAGTTGATGATAAAATCCATGGACGTTCTAGTGGGCATTACGCACTTGTTACACAACAACCCCTTAGAGGAAGGGCCAAGCAAGGGGGACAACGAGTAGGAGAAATGGAAGTTTGGGCTCTAGAGGGATTTGGTGTTGCTCATATTTTACAAGAGATGCTTACTTATAAATCTGATCATATTAGAGCTCGTCAAGAAGTACTTGGTGCTACAATCGTTGGAGGAACAGTACCTAACCCCGAGGATGCTCCAGAATCTTTTCGATTGCTCGTTCGAGAACTACGATCTTTGGCTCTAGAACTGAATCATTTCCTTGTATCTGAGAAGAACTTCCAGATTAATAGGAAGGAAGCTTGATCTGAATGAATCAGAATTTCTATTCTATGATTGACCGGTATAAACATCAACAACTTCGAATTGGACCAGTTTCTCCTCAACAAATAAGGGCTTGGGCCAACAAAATCCTACCTAATGGAGAGATAGTTGGAGAGGTGACAAAACCCTATACTTTTCATTATAAAACCAATAAACCGGAAAAAGATGGATTGTTTTGTGAAAGAATCTTTGGACCCATAAAAAGTAGAATTTGTGCTTGTGGAAATTATCGAGTGATCAGAGCTGAAAAAGAAGACCCGAAATTTTGTGAACAATGCGGGGTGGAATTTGTTGATTCTAGGATACGAAGATATCAAATGGGATACATCAAACTCGCATGTCCAGTGACTCATGTGTGGTATTTGAAACGTCTTCCTAGTTATATCGCGAATCTTTTAGATAAACCCCTTAAAGAATTAGAAGGCCTGGTATACTGCGATGTGTGATTTGATCAAAATTTTCATTTTACAGATTCGGACTGAGAAACTGTCATCCCAATCGGATTGAATGGGATGCCCCGGCTCTGACATGTGTTTTTGGAAAAGTAAGATGAAACTCAGAATTATGGGTATATTCAATACTTTCAAATGAAAGGGGAATTGATCCATGGTCGATTCTATAACAGATAAATGGGAATTGCTAGTTATACCTCGTGAAAAAAAAAAGACTTTTTCGTGGAATTAGCCATTCCATTTCTTTTAGAGAGAGATTCTCTTTAAGCAAGCAAATATATATAGCATGGTTACTGGAGTCTATTTATCGCATATATACTTCAAAGGACATCATGGCATAACCATCGAGGTGAGTAGAGACCTAAAAGGTCGAAGGGAATGATATATAGACAAGTAAATCCCTTACGAGTCCAAAAGTATCCCCTTTAAGGGGATTCATCATTTGAGGGGAAGTAGACTACTCAAAAATTTCACATTTCCATTTTGTCATAAGTAATTCAGAAAATTTTTTTAAAGTAAAAAAAAAAAAAGAATGAATCAATGAAAGGTTGGTCCTTACTGGGAACTTGAGTAAGGAGTAGCTCTTTGTAGGGTAGGGTTTTATCGAACAAAACAAAGTTTAAAAATAAGAAAGAACCCCTTTTTTTGCTGTAACTACTTGAGCCGGATGAGAGGAAACCTTCACGTCCGATTTTAAAGGGGGAAATCCAATCCTATAGGAACCTATCTCGATTTTTCTTTTGCTAGGCCCATATCTAAAAAACCTACTTTCTTACGATTACGAGGTTCATTCGAATATGAAATCCAATCCCGGAAATACACCATCCCACTTTTTTTTACTACTCAAGGCTTCGAGACATTTCGAAATCGAGAAATCTCTACAGGAGCAGGTGCTATCAGAG